TCTTTTGGAATGTACCAGCTGTGTCCGAAATGGTTTAAATAAAAAATCGCCGGGCATTTCAAGATATATTACTCAAAAGAATCGACACAATACACCCGGTCGATTAGAGTTGAGAAAATTTTGTTCGTATTGTCACAAGCATACGATTCACGGCGAGATAAAGAAATAGAGTGAACAGAGCATCTGTTCCGTGCCCGCCTTTTCGAGCAAGGAAAACGAAGAAATAACATATTATATATATATCTATATATAAACAAATCAAATCCTATTTCTGTTGGATTCAAAAACAAAAATGAATGAAGAAATCAAATAGGATTTTAGAGATAAGGAATGAACCATGGATAAAACCAAGCGACCCTTTCGTAAATCCAAACGATCTTTTCGTAGGCGTTTGCCCCCACCAATTGGATCGGGGGATCGAATTGATTATAGAAACATGAGTTTAATTAGTCGATTTATTAGTGAACAGGGAAAAATATTATCTAGAAGAGTGAACAGATTGACCTTGAAACAACAACGATTAATTACTATTGCCATAAAACAAGCTCGTATTTTATCTTCGTTACCCTTTCTTAATAATGAGAAACAGTTTGAGAGACCTGAGTCGATCCCTAGAACTACTGGTCCTAGAATCAGAAATAAATAAGCCTACGCCTGAATAAAAAAAACTCTAATTTGAACTCAAACTTCGATTGAAGTTTTGTTGGAAAAAGCCGAGAGACTTGATTGTCACGTCGTAACGTAATAGAAAAAAAGATTTCTTCTTACCCGATTCTTTTTTTTTTAACGTGTTCGTTCATTCTTACTCTTAGCATATGAATTTATACTCTACCTTCCCGGAGTTCATTCTCCGGGGAACTCCGTTTAAATCATTCCGTTAAATTCTTCACACTCTCCCTATTTGATGATCTCATTAGAAATCATGTAAAGACAATTCCTATTTGATATAGCTATTTGTGCAAGTATTTTACGATTAAGAAGCAACTGCCTCTTGTACAAATCATGTATTAATCTACTATAACTATAGGATACCCCACCCCCCCGAGTTACTGCATTTATCCGAGTGATCCACAAACGCCGAAAATCTCTCTTTTGCCGACCCCTATCCCGATGAGTAGAAACCAAAGCTCTCATTTTCTGTTGAGTAATAGTTCGAGTAAGTCTTGAATGAGCCCCTCGAAAGGTTGATGCAAATAAACGAATTTTTGTTCGACGCCTCCGAGCTATATATCCTCGTCTAACTCTGGTCATTGAATCAAATAAAACTTTGATGAATAACTAATTGATTTCTTTTCTTTCAGTCATTCTTCCCCTCCCCTAGTTTAATTAATAACAAAACGGATTCTTCCGATGTATAAAATAAAAATTCCAATGGCTTTTGCTACTATGACCTTCCCAACCACTATTTTCTATTTCTTTCAGGCATTTCACCTCAAAATAAGAAATGGGACCGATATTGGGTATAAAAAAAATAGTAATGAATAATGGTAGTAAATGAATAAAAAAAAATAGCGACTTCCATCGTTTCTATGGTTACTTCTTAAACGGCGAGGCCCTTTCTATACACCGGAGCCCCCTTCCTCATTTAATCAATGTTATTGGTAACTTGTACAGTTCACACACTTTTTGGCTCTACCCATGAATTATCGAGTAATAGGTCTTTTCACAATGAGATCTATCCATACAGTAACGGCATTTTATTATGAAGGTTGGCTAGGTAGCTGGCCCTGTTAGTCCGTTCTTGCAAGAGTAGGAACATAATCTTCCCGCCTTTAAAATACGATTTCCCCGCTTAATCGATAACCATTGCTACCAATGGGGAATTGCTTTTCATCTCCAATTGAGTTGATTGGATTTGCACCAATGGAAACCATAAATTCCATAAAATATAGATATATGATAGATCTTTATTTTTAGATAGTGAATAGGGTTCATCCATTCTATCCTATTCACTGCTACCGGTCATTGATACTGGAAAAATCATTTCATTTGTTCCAGCTCATGATCTGAACGAGTCGCACATACACCCTAGTACATGTTCCTCGGCGCTGAGGACATCCTCGAAGAGCGGGGGATTTCGTGACATTTCGGATTGGCTGTCTTGTGTTTCTAATAAGTTGTTTAATAGTTGGCATCCTGAATTTGGAATATACAGAATGGGCTGGTTTAGATCGATCCTAACCGGATAATTATGAATGACTTCTTACTTTATATTTTACTTGGGTAAGAAAAGAGGATAAAATAGGAAATCGCAGATTATTCGAATTATGGATCCAAACAGGATTGCAGGTTTATGCGAAATCCCCGCTATTTTCGACCGCTACAAGATCAACAATGCCATGAGCTTGGGCTTCTGTTGCTGACATAAAAACATCCCTTTCCATGTCTTCGGATACAACCCATAAAGGATTGCCCGTTCTTTGTACATAAACCCTTGTGAGGGTTTCGCGGAGTTTCAGTAATTCTTCCGCTTCCAGGATAAATTCTCCCGTAGGTGCTTCATAAAAAGAACTAGCAGGTTGGTGGATCATAACCCTGATGATATAACATAATAAAATTCCTCTGTCTCGCCCGATCCGGCGAAGGGATAAAAAATAAAACAAGAAGAGAAAAGAAAGATAGAATTGAACAACCGTACAGGCATGTTTTGTGCATTGCATACGGCTCTGTTATGGAATTTCCTTTTCTCTTCCGTCGAAGAAAGAGACAAATAGAATCTATCAGATCCAGTGATCCACTTACCATCCTTCCCTTAGTAGGAGTTAAAACAAAAATACTATGATGGTTCCGTTGCTTTAGATATTTATTTTATCTCGTTTGTGATTCAGCAATCCCAAAGTGTTTTCCTGATCCGATCAATTAAGGAAAAATGAAAATGATCTTTTTTTTTTTTCTTTGGTATTCTTTCATAATATAAATATCGGAAAGATACTTCTGGTATAGAAGCAAAAAGGTTTGTGACGCTGAAACGGATCCCCCACCCATAAGATCAAATCGGGAATAACCTTTGTTTCATACTACTATCTCGATACATAATCACATGTTGTGAAAAACAATAATAATTGTTTGCTCATATCGAACTCCAAGTGCCATGCTATTATTACTTATTATTCATATTCTATATGGCGAAGGCATAGTCTTCTTTTTTCTCTCAAATAAAAAAACTCATTGGCGCCAAGCGTGAGGGAATGCTAGACGTTTGGTAATTTCTCCTCCGACCAGAATGAAAGATCCCATTGAAGCTGCTAATCCCATGCATATTGTATGTACATCTGGTGACACAAATTGCATAGTATCATAAATAGCTATTCCTGGGATTACCCACCCGCCGGGGGAGTTTATAAACAAATAAAGATCCTTGGTATCATCCTCTATGCTGAGATATACCATCAGACCGACAAGTTGATTCGAGATCTCGCTATCAACCTCTTGGCCTAAAAAAAGTAATCTTTCTCGATGAAGTCGGTTGATTAGGACAAAATTTTATCCCTTAGGAACCGTACACGCATCTTTAGATGCATACGGTTCCAAAAAAAATCAAAATTGTGAAAAAAAAAAAAGAATCAATGTGTCGATTCCAGCCCTCCTTTTTTCGTAGCACAGGCTTTTTCTAAGGAAAGAAACCAAGCTAAAGGGGGCTTTTCTTCCATTTTTCAAGAAAGATTAATAAGTTTCGAATCACTTCTTTTTAACCTATAAAAAAAAAGAATTCATTGAACTTATCAAACTAACCTCTCATTGATGTATTATTACATCGAGACCCAAATCACAATGTTATTTTCTTGTTCCGGAATGGGCCTCTTCAATTCTTTTTTTTTTAGGTTTATTCTCTACTCCGGGTAAGGATCCACCCGAATTCGATTTGCACATATAGGGCAAATGATCCCTATACCACTTCTTTTTGCTACAATTTTTTTTTTTCAATTTCTTTTCATGTCTTTCTTTTACAGAATATTCAATGTATTTATCATATTACTCGACTGATTGGCAAGTTTGAGATCGCTTCTCTCATTAAATAGGAATCTTTTATGATACGAGTAGTAATCCTACACGGATTACTAATTTGATATTTTCTGAACGGAGCCTGTATCCTTTATTTTTTTTTTGATCAACCCAACCATAAATCTTTCTAATTGATAATAATTCCCAAAATCAACAAAAAAAAATTGATCTAATTGCATTTCACGCTCCGAATTCTTGATAGTTTAATCAATCTTTCTTGGGCAAAACAGGGGATATCTCAATCGGGGGAGAGAACGGGGAAATCCCATATGACCCAATATGTCTGACAAGTCGCACTATACGTCAACCCAAACCGCATCTTCCTCTCCAGGACTCCGAAAAGGTACTTTTGGAACACCAATAGGCATTAAATTAAAGAAAGGGGGTTAAGTACTATACTTCACTTTGATGTGGAAACGTAACAATCCATTTTCTTGTCTTCCCATTTATTTTATCGTTTTCCTAATCGAATATTGTTGTTTATCATATTTTATCCATAGATTAGAAGGTTTCCATAGGAAGACAGATTGGATAAAGGAAAAGTCTTATGAATGGATCGTTCGAATGATGAACAAGTCTCTTTGGATTGCATTCGCTCCAAAAAATGGGTCCAATCCCCCATTGCGTATTGGTACTTATCGGGTATAGAATAGATCTGTTTCTCTTTGTTCCTACGAACAGAATTGTTCAATTATTACTAGCGGAACGGAATAAATATTAACCCTTGCTTCGAGGTAATCCAATGAAAAGGCAAGGTGCATAACATAGTCTTTTCCAATCCAATGCGATAAAGTCACATAGTGTCTATTTTTTCTTTGATAAAGGGGTATTTCCATGGGTTTGCCTTGGTATCGTGTTCATACCGTCGTATTGAATGATCCCGGTCGGTTACTTTCTGTCCATATAATGCATACAGCTCTAGTTTCTGGTTGGGCCGGCTCGATGGCTTTATACGAATTAGCAGTTTTTGATCCCTCTGACCCTGTTCTTGATCCAATGTGGAGACAAGGTATGTTCGTTATACCTTTCATGACTCGTTTAGGAATAACTAATTCATGGGGTGGTTGGAGTATTACAGGAGGGACTATAACGAATCCGGGTATTTGGAGTTACGAAGGTGTAGCCGGGGCACATATTGTGTTTTCTGGTTTGTGCTTCTTAGCAGCTATCTGGCATTGGGTGTATTGGGACCTAGAAATATTCTGTGATGAACGTACGGGAAAACCCTCCTTGGATTTGCCCAAGATCTTTGGAATTCATTTATTTCTTTCCGGGGTAGCTTGCTTTGGGTTTGGAGCATTTCATGTAACAGGCTTGTATGGTCCTGGAATATGGGTGTCCGATCCTTATGGCTTAACCGGAAAAGTACAAGCTGTAAATCCAGCTTGGGGCGCGGAAGGTTTTGATCCTTTTGTTCCGGGAGGGATAGCCTCTCATCATATTGCAGCGGGGACATTGGGTATATTAGCGGGCCTATTCCATCTTAGCGTTCGCCCACCCCAACGTTTATACAAAGGATTACGTATGGGCAATATTGAAACTGTCCTTTCCAGTAGTATCGCTGCTGTCTTTTTTGCAGCTTTCGTAGTTGCTGGAACTATGTGGTATGGTTCAGCAACTACCCCCATTGAATTATTTGGTCCCACTCGTTATCAGTGGGATCAGGGGTACTTCCAGCAAGAAATATATAGAAGAGTTGACGCCGGGCTAGCCGAAAATCTGAGTTTATCAGAAGCTTGGTCTAAAATTCCCGAAAAATTAGCTTTTTATGATTACATTGGTAATAATCCGGCGAAAGGAGGATTATTCAGAGCAGGCTCAATGGACAACGGTGATGGAATAGCTGTTGGCTGGTTAGGACACCCCATCTTTAGAGATAAAGAAGGGCATGAACTTTTTGTCCGTCGTATGCCTACTTTTTTTGAAACATTTCCAGTAGTTTTGGTAGATGGAGACGGAATTGTGCGAGCCGATGTTCCTTTTAGAAGGGCGGAATCAAAGTATAGTGTGGAACAAGTAGGTGTAACTGTTGAGTTCTATGGTGGTGAACTGAATGGAGTTAGTTATAGTGATCCTGCTACTGTGAAAAAATATGCTAGACGTGCTCAATTGGGTGAAATTTTTGAATTGGATCGTGCTACTTTGAAATCTGATGGTGTTTTTCGTAGCAGTCCAAGGGGTTGGTTTACTTTTGGACATGCTTCGTTTGCTTTGCTCTTCTTTTTCGGGCACATTTGGCATGGCGCTAGAACCTTGTTCAGAGATGTTTTTGCTGGTATTGATCCAGATTTGGATGCTCAAGTAGAATTTGGAACATTCCAAAAACTTGGAGATCCAACTACAAGGAGACAAGCAGTCTGATACAACATTGCTCTGATCTATGTATATTTCGCCTCTATTTTTATTTATTTTTTTTTTATTTTTGCTAATATAGAGTACCAAAGAAATCTTTATTTTGATCATTGTTTCTCTTTGACTCTTGCCATTTCTTTAGCTGGGAAATGATCCCAAATGCACAGGCACGGAAGCTATAATTGTAAACCACGATCGAATCTATGGAAGCATTGGTTTATACATTCCTCTTAGTCTCGACTCTAGGGATCATTTTTTTCGCTATCTTTTTTCGAGAACCGCCTAGGATTTCGACGAAAAAGATGAAATGATTTTTGATTATCTCAATTGAAATTGAAATAACGAACCTCCCTATTGGAGGTTCGTTATTTCAACTAGTCCCCGTGTTCTTCGAACGGATCTCTTAGTTGTTGAGAGGGTTGCCCAAAAGCGGTATATAAAGCATACCCAGTAAAGCTTACAAGTAAACCAGATATGGAGATGGCGACTAGGGTTGCTGTTTCCATTATTAGAGAATTTCAAGACCATGAATGATGGATCTACGCTACGATAAGACCGTTTATTTACAACGGAATAGTATACAAAGTCAACAGATGTCAACCAATGCAATAGGATTTATGGCTACACAAACCGTTGAGGATAGTTCCAGATCTGGGCCAAGACGAACTATTATAGGGGATTTATTGAAACCGTTGAATTCGGAATATGGTAAAGTAGCCCCGGGGTGGGGAACGACTCCCCTGATGGGTGTCGCAATGGCCTTATTTGCGATATTCCTATCCATTATTTTGGAGATTTACAATTCTTCCGTTTTACTGGATGGAATTTCAATGAGTTAGGCTTATAATAACTACGAAGCCTGGGGCTTTCAATCAAGGAAGACCCGGCTTTTCAATTCAATCCAAAATGCATTTTTTAGGACTCGGGTTGCTAGGCCATTCTGGTAGTTCGACCGTGAAATTCCCTTGTTTCGGTATTTCCGGAATATGAGTGTGTGACTTGTTATAATTGATCCTATTGATAGTACAGAAAACAGGTCTGTCATCTCGATAGAGATGGGTTTTGCCTCGTCGGATATTTATTCGAATATCTGGAGCACGGAATATATGGAATAGATCAAGAAAGATTTGAACTATGATTCATGCC